TAATAACTTATAATCAGATTTTGTTAAAGAAATATTTGTTACTTAACAAATTGAGTCAGACTTTCAAAGTACTTAAATATTTTTTAATAGATGAAAATAGGGGGATTTTTAATCCCGATCCGTGCAGTAACATCATTTTTAATCCATTCAATTTAAATTGGCGTTTTCTCCACCACGATTTTTGTGATGAGGCGTCCACAATTATTAGCCTTGGACAATTTTTTTGTGAAAATATATGTTTATTCAAATACGGATCACAGAAAAAATCTGGTCAAGTTCTAATTGTTCATGTTGACTACTTAGTAATAAGATCAGTCAAGCCCTATTTGGTTACTCCAGGAGCAACGGTTCATGGTCATTATGGAGAAATCCTTCACGAGGGAGATACATTAGTTACATTTATATATGAAAAATCAAGATCTGGTGACATAACGCAAGGTCTTCCAAAAGTGGAACAAGTGTTAGAAGTGCGTTCGATTGATTCAATATCGATAAATCTCGAAAAGAGGGTTAAAGGTTGGAATGAACGTATATCAAGAATTCTTGGAATCCCTTGGGGATTTTTGATTAGCACGGAGCTAACCATCGCCCAAAGCCGTATCTCTTTGGTTAATAAGATCCAAAAGGTTTATAGATCTCAGGGGGTACAGATCCATAATAGACATATAGAGATTATTGTTCGTCAAGTAACATCAAAAGTGTTGGTTTCAGAAGATGGAATGTCTAATGTTTTTTTACCCGGAGAGCTAATCGGATTGTTGCGAGCGGAACGAGCAGGGCGTGTTTTGGATGAAGCGATCTGTTATCGAGCAATCTTATTGGGAATAACGAGGGCATCTCTTAATACTCAAAGTTTTATATCTGAGGCTAGTTTTCAAGAAACTGCTCGAGTTTTAGCAAAAGCTGCTCTACGAGGTCGTATTGATTGGTTGAAAGGCCTGAAAGAAAATGTTGTTCTAGGGGGAATTTTACCTGTTGGTACCGGATTCAAAAAATTAGTGCATCTTTCAAGGCAACACAAAAACACTCATTTTGAAATCAAAAAGAAAAATTTGTTTGAAGGAAAGATGAGAAATATCTTATTTCACCATAGAGAATTTTTTAGTTCTTGCGTCCCAAACAATTTTCATGAGACATCAATTATTGACACGATTTAATGATTCCTAAAGGGAGACTCGTTTTTTTATATTAGAATTTCATTATCTGGTCCAATTTTCCTATTTGATTGATAATAAAGATTATAATGAATTAAAAGGAATTAATGGTTTGGATCGTGTATCAACGGTCAATCCTCGGTAGAAAGTTCCATCGGAACAATTATTTATTTCAGATACCTCGTCTCGTTGTTTAAAAAAAAAACAACGAGCAAGTATGGGGAAAAATGACAAGAAGATATTGGAACATTAATTTGGAAGAAATGATGGAAGCAGGAGTTCATTTTGGTCATGGTATTAGGAAATGGAATCCTAGAATGGCATCTTTCATCTCCGCAAAACGTAAAGGTATTCATATTACAAATCTTACGAGAACTGCGCGTTTTTTATCAGAGGCCTGTGATTTAGTTTTTGATGCAGCAAGTAGAGGAAAACACTTTTTAATCGTTGGTACAAAAAAGGAAGCAGCTGATTCAGTAGCATCCGCTGCAATAAAGGCTCGGTGCCATTATGTTAATAAAAAATGGCTTGGTGGTATGTTAACGAATTGGTCCACTACGAAAACGAGACTTCAAAAGTTCAGGGATTTAAGAGCCCAACAAAGGATGGGGAAACTCCCCAAAAGGGGTGCAGCAATATTGAAGAGACAATTATCCACCCTGCAAACATATCTGGGTGGGATCAAATATATGACAGGGTTACCCGATATTGTAATTATCTTTGATCAGCAAGAAGAATATATGGCTCTTCGAGAATGTGTCATTTTGGGGATTCCGACGATTTGTTTAATCGATACAAATTGTGACCCGGATCTCGCAGATATTTCGATTCCAGCCAACGACGACGCTATCGCCTCAATCCGATTGATTCTTAACAAATTAGTATCCGCAATTTGTGAAGGTCGTTCTAGTTCTAGTTATATAAAAAATCATTGATTATTAATAATGAATATTGATTATTAATAATAATAATAAGATTAAGATGGATAAGTCAATTACTTCGGGAATAATAAGATGGATAAGTCAATTACTTCGGGAATAATAAGATGGATAAGTCAATTACTTCGGGAAACTTCATAAATTTTATTTATTTGATCGGTTGCTATTCCTGGATTTCAAAAAAAAAAATAAAATAAAAAAAGTACAAAGTACTCAGATTGGGGATATTATGTGATTACTTAGTATCCTGATATTATGTGATTACTTAGTATCCTGATATTATGTGATTACTTAGTATCCTAAATATACGATTAATGATTAAAGTGGGTCAGTTAAGAAAGAGGTGGTAGAATCAAAATAATTTTTTTTTTAAGTTCAATTTCTGTCAGAGGACAATATGAATGTTATACCATGTTCCATTAACACATTCAAAGGGCTATATGATATATCGGGTGTAGAAGTAGGCCAACATTTATATTGGCAAATAGGAGGTTTACAAGTCCATGCCCAAGTACTTATCACTTCTTGGGTCGTAATTGCTATCTTATTAGGTTCAGTTACCATAGCTGTTCGGAATCCACAAACCATTCCGGCCGACGGTCAGAATTTCTTCGAATATATCCTTGAATTCATTCGGGACTTGAGTAAAACTCAGATTGGAGAAGAATATGGTCCTTGGGTTCCCTTTATTGGAACTATGTTCTTATTTATTTTTGTTTCTAACTGGTCAGGTGCTCTTTTACCTCGGAAAATCATACAGTTACCTCATGGGGAGTTAGCTGCGCCCACGAATGATATAAATACTACTGTTGCTTTAGCTTTACCCACGTCAGTGGCATATTTTTATGCGGGTCTTACGAAAAAGGGTTTGAGTTATTTTGGTAAATACATTCAACCAACTCCAATACTTTTACCAATTAACATCCTAGAAGATTTCACAAAACCTTTATCGCTTAGTTTTCGACTTTTCGGAAATATATTGGCTGATGAATTAGTAGTTGTTGTTCTTGTTTCTTTAGTCCCTTCAGTAGTTCCTATACCCGTCATGTTCCTTGGATTATTCACAAGCGGCATTCAAGCTCTTATTTTTGCAACTTTAGCCGCGGCTTATATAGGCGAATCCATGGAGAGTCATCATTGACTAGGACTAGCTTTCTAAATTTTTTTTTTCAACCTTATCCCAATTCATGTGGAGTTCAATTTAATATAATCGACTTGGCAAGAAATCATAATAGATAAAAATTTTATATATGGTATAGAGTCGTAGCAGGAAAGATGTACGATATTATTTAATTTAATTTAATCGTAAAAAAATCTTAGGAAAAAGATCTAGATCTTTTTCCTAAGATTTTGGCTTATTTATATTATACTTCTCCAATAAAATAAATTGATATTGTATTTATATTTTATTTGTTTTTGTTTAGTTAATTACATACAACAATTTAAAATTTGAATAAGAATTGTTATCTTTTTACTTTACGACGTAAGACTAAAAAAAGCTAGTTTAGCTTAGGAAAATGAAACTGGACATATGTAATAAATAGTTATAAGTCTGTCCAGCCCCCCCATATGGTTCAAAAAAAGAATTCTAGAATCATATTCAATAGGCGGTTTACGTTATGGAAGAAACAAATGTATATGTGATATTAGAAATTCACTAGTTATAGTGAGGCTCTTTTATCTTATTCTTATATATCTTATTCTTATATAATATTTATTATTTATTTTTCATTTCACAGCTCACTGCACTTAGATGGGATTCCAATAGAAAGTGCTTCCGCTTTGTCTGTGATTGGGGATTGAGCAAATAAACAGATGAACATTGAATGAAAAATAAGTTTAGAATAAAGAAATGCAATGATTAGAATCATATGCATCTAGATTTACAAAAACTCCATCATGTATAAGAACTAAAAACAAGATTTTGAAGTATTTCTGTATTTCTGATGATTAATTGGTTGATTGTATCATTAACCATTTCTTTTTTTTTGTGTAAGGAGCTTAGTTTACCATGAATCCACTGATTTCTGCCGCTTCTGTTATTGCTGCTGGATTGGCCGTAGGGCTTGCTTCTATTGGACCTGGGATCGGTCAAGGTACTGCTGCGGGTCAAGCTGTAGAAGGTATTGCGAGACAGCCAGAAGCAGAGGGTAAAATACGAGGTACTTTATTGCTAAGTCTGGCTTTTATGGAAGCTTTAACAATTTACGGACTGGTCGTGGCATTAGCACTTTTATTTGCGAATCCGTTTGTTTAATTCTAGAAGAAAAGTACGTAATGTACTTTTTTTTTGACTTAGACTCGCCGTTTGTTTTTTCGAATTATATCAAAATTTCGCTCTAACAATTACTTATTCGTTGAGAGAATACCTCTGGGAAGGACGGATTTTAGGATTAGTAATTAGCGGATCCTCTCGCTTTCTTCCTTCCCGTTTTTAGTTCTTAGTATAATAGAAACCTTTTTTTAGGATGCGTTGCAACGCAACAAACGAGGTATTTTGCAATTGGCATAATACCCAGGACCGAACCCAACCCAATTAAGTATCTTCTTGGAAACTGGAAACTTTAATTAGAATAAAATAGAATAAAATAAAAAATAAGATTTAATTAAAAAAAAAATGAAAATAAATTAAATCAAATAAATTTATCTATTCCCAATAAAAAATCCCATAACATAAAAAAAGAAATCAACCAAAAGGGGGGGGGCGAAGTGATACAAAAAGAACTCTGTTCTTTGTTAGTCCTATCTATAAGAGGAGAGTATATGAAAAGTGTAACCGATTCTTTTGTTTCCTTGGGCCACTGGCCATCCGCCGGGGGTTTTGGGTTTAATACCGATATTTTAGCAACAAATCCAATAAATCTAAGCATAGTACTGGGTGTATTGATTTATTTTGGAAAGGGAGTGT